TTAAGATGGCTTATATGTTGTGACTTGGAATAAATGTTTCTCCGTAAAGGAAGGGAAGAGCTATTTTTTTATTGCAAATTTATTCCTAATAGACCATCTAGGAACAAGAAGATTAAATTGGAAATATCGACAGATTCCCGCGTAGTCCAAAGAAATATGAAAATAATAATAAAAAAAAGATCCAATTTTATCTATATCGAATTTTAATATCAGAATAGTGAATAGAATTATGGTGCAATGGGTTAGGTCCACTTACTTTTTCTTTTGTTGATTTCTAATCGATTTAATTGGAATAATGGAAAATAGGAAAGTAATGAAACTATTTTATTCAAGGAGACGACTTAATCCATATTTATTATAATTTATAATTTATTATAATAATATTAGCAAATTTATAACTATACTCTAATTTATTAGTACGTTATCATTTCTATAATAATAATAAATTATACGTATATTACATTATATAATTTGTTACTTTAATTTATTACAAATATCCACAATAACTTTATTCGTAATTCAAATACGAATACTACCGTCGGATTTTGTTTTTTATTTATGAAAAAACCAAAGCCCCTTATCGGATTTGAACCGATGACTTACGCCTTACCATGGCGTTACTCTACCACTGAGTTAAAAGGGCTCGTTTGATTCAATTCCTGAATAAAGTCACTAGCTACTATGAGTTTAGTATATAGACTTATTATAATATATGTACATACTTATTATAATATATGTACATATAAGACTATATCTTATATTTATAGCGGTTCGTTCAGAAATGAAAAATTTGACTTGTCTGTTAAATAAAATTCTAGGGGAGGATATACTAGTGAATATAGTTAAAATAAAATGGTTTATTGATATTGGATTTGATAAATAGAAATGCAATGACAATGGATTTTTTCCGATCCTAATTGGAATTGACATCATAACGAAATTTATTTGATTGATACACGTACCTACTAATTTAACAGGGATCCAACATATCTCATTGAATGATTGATAAAGAAATTTGGCGCAGCCTCTGAACTAAATTATTGGCGGAAAAAATCCTATAGAATCGTGAAAGATGGAAAGATCCTCCGTCTCGAGTCATACCATCCCATTATATTGACAATTTTTAAAATTGTGCATACTATCAGCATAGTATCCTGGCGGTCGTTCAAGTATGATATGCCCCCATCGTCTAGTGGTCCAGGACATCTCTCTTTCAAGGAGGCAGCGGGGATTCGACTTCCCCTGGGGGTAGGGTACTACGAAAGGAAGTTGATCATGGATTATCAATAAGCCTGGAATTTATTCTTCCTGGGTCGATGCCCGAGCGGTTAATGGGGACGGACTGTAAATTCGTTGGCAATATGTCTACGCTGGTTCAAATCCAGCTCGGCCCAAAAATCCGCCGATCTACACACGAAATGGTATCATATAACCCATTTTGTGCTCTCCAGAAATGCCCGATCCCCAGCACTATTTATTTACTCTATTTTTCCAACAAATTAGGATCTTGATAATGATCTAGATTCATATCAGGATCTGTAAGTATAAAATACAATCGAAGGAAAGGGATAAAGAAAAAACCCTTTTCATTGAAAGAGTAATTATCCCATTTATTTGTCAATAACGAAAGGATTACTAGTAATCCAGGTCGGTCTCACTAAAGCGCATACCCATATGATATTATATATATCACTCGCGGCTCTGTTACAACACGCCAATTTGAATCTAAATTCAAAATTGAAGGGGTCAAAATTGAAGGGGTTAGAATAAAATAATAAAAATATGTATACATAATACTTTATTTTATTATTGTATTTACTTGGGATTGTAGTTCAATTGGTCAGAGCACCGCCCTGTCAAGGCGGAAGCTGCGGGTTCGAGCCCCGTCAGTCCCGACGGATCCAATAAAAAAATATATAAACTCTGCTCTCTCTTTTTTGTGAAAGTAAGTCGAATTTCGTTTTTATCATCAATCGGGGAATTTTCATTTCTTTGACTAGTACTGATTCGATTGATGAGCGATAGACATATGTGGATTAGGAGAATTATTGGTAGCATCACATTCAGGATTCCAAGAGATACCATACTGTACCGGGTATGGCTTTTTCGATTACTGGTACTCTGTCGAATAGAGTAGAGTACTTTATGTGTCCCGGAAGTACATATAGAAAGGGAATTTGCATGATATAAAATAACTTAGTTATTGTAATAGAATACTTTCAGGGATCGCTTTTTTATTAGGGGGTTTCCTTGAAAGAACAAACTTTATTTATTTTTATATAAAAATATATAATAATAAATAATTATAGTTAATTTGATGGAATATTAGATTTTTTATACCGAAACTTGTACTCGTCTTTATCATCCTTCTTTTGTTTTCCAAGGAGATTAGATTCGCTCAGTAAAAAAAGAAGTTTCGAACTTAACTCTTTCCCCCCCTTTTTTTATTTATCTTTTATTGTTTGTTGGGGGTTGTTTAGAATCAATGGTAAGTGTAAGGGCGGTTCAATGATACTTCATCAGATGGTTGTACAAAAAGGGCAGTAGGTTATATAAAAGAAAGAATAAAAAAGAATGATAAATAAAAAAAAAAAAAGGAAAATTATTGGTTGGATCAGGAATAAAATTTGGAGTTCGGTATGGATAAAAGATTGTCCTATGTTATACTATTCAATTCTTGACGATGAGTTGATTTGATAGTGCAGATATTGTTATTCATGATATTGATCCGATTTGATATCATCGAGATGTAATTCATCCCATTGAATTTACAAGCGAAAGATTTATTATCTCTATGGGATTAACTCCCGAGTTATTGCGAATTAAATTAAAGAAAAACGAAACAATGAGATTATGGAAGTAAATATTCTCGCATTTATTGCTACTGCACTGTTTATTCTAGTTCCTACCGCTTTTTTACTTATAATATACGTAAAAACAGTCAGCCAAGGTGATTAATTTGAATTAAACTGGACTTTTTAGTTCTTATCAATAATTGAAGAGACGAAAGGAAAGGGATTCAAATTTCGCGTCTTAAATGAACTGGGCAGACTAGAATTCGCCGTATTCTATGAAATAAATACGATAGTATGGTAGAAAGATTCAGATATTTCTTTCTACCATACTATCTACTATTGTTATTGTAGTGTATATAAGGTGTATTGTAATCTGGATTAATTTAATAGAGATCAATCTACAATAGTATCGTCAGACTACAATAGTATCGTCAGATTTCTATATATCGGTATATATATGGATATCAATTATATATTATATATATCAATTATATATTATATATAATGTATATAGTGCCTCCCACCAATTCGATTTCTTTGCTTTATGCACCTGTCTTATATTTATATTTAATTTGTGTTGATTTCAATCAATTTGAAATAATTGAAAAGCGCCGCGTACGATTCTAATTCCCAGATTGCTGATTATTTTCAATATGAATTCCGATCAAAAGAATCAAGGGCCTCTTTGATGGGTATAATAAAAGAAAATTTAAAGTAATCTTTTTATTAGCATAACATTCTGACGAAGAGGTCATTGATCGATCAGTTTCCAGATGATCTATTGAAACTCCTTCGAATTTCGAAAAAAAAAAGGGGGGCTAAAGGATTAGTAAACCTCTTTTAACGTTTGAATAGTGAGTTCAATAAAATTGGAATAAATTTCCTACCATTTGTATCTCTTTTACTTTGTATTCTTTTTACTTTCGAAATACAAACAGGGAAATAATTGAAATATTTGTTTGATTGAAAGAATATTCTTCATATATATTATTCATAAACTATATTACTACACTAAAACCCAAGAAAATTTTGAAATGCAGATATTTTTCTATTTCAATTTAAAAATTGAATTTTAAATTGAAATAGTGTTGAAATAGTGAAATTTCAACTAAAAAAAGATTTTCAGACCTGAACGATTTATAAAAAATTTGATACAGTTTAATTCCTACAACTCAATTACAATTAGTAATACTTCTAGAGTCCACTTCTTCCCCATACTACAAGTGAAAGAGAAAATGTAAAGACTACCATTAAAGCAGCCCAAGCGAGATTTACTATATCCATGTGAATTATGTCCCCTATCTCTATGACGAAATTCTTGAATTATTGTTCACTAATAAATAATAGTGGAATCACTGGCGCAGAGTCAAAAATTCTGACCTAAGATCGTTGATGAAACAATCCAATAAATCCAACTCTAACTTATTAACTTATCTAACTTATTAACTTATAAGGAGTCTTATAAGAGTTCTAGTATAATCAGAAAAGATTAAGCACAAGAAAAATATGCGGAGACCCCCTTGGAAGTATCAAAGAAATGTTACTAATATATAGTATGTAGAAATAATAAAAATAGATTCTTTCTTTTGTTGCCCTTCATTAAGTTAAATAAAAAATATAAAAAAATAGAATAAAAAAAACAAATAGAATATATAGAATATAAGGTAGATCACTACTTAGCCCATACCCTATTTCTTTCCCATTTTCTTTTGATCTAATTCTTAACTTAACGTCTCCTTATTGTCTCTATGAAAGACGCCCTATTATGTTTTTGACTAGAGGTTAACGAAAAAAGAAAACAGGTATATACATAAGTAAAAGCCAATTACTCATTCAATCGAATTAATATTGATTGCGGAGTACTCAAATGTATACTTTGATGAATATGTATACAAAGTCTCTTCTGGCCTTTCCGCAACTAAAATAAAAACGGAATTCGATTTTCGTCCTGCTATCCAATCGAATTCCAAACTCGGCTCGTAGACACTCCATTAGTAATGGAAGGACTATCAAGATTTATAAGTTTCCTCCATTGGCTTCCGCCGGAAAAATTTTTCAAATTCTAGCAGCAAAATAGAAGGGAGTATGTCAATTCTTTTGGTGATTAGGCGACACCCGGATTTGAACTGGGGAAAAAGGATTTGCAGTCCCCCGCCTTACCGCTCGGCCATGCCGCCAAAACGATACCAAATCAAAATTTATGAA